ATCTTTTATTTTCTTTTGAAAAAACGTAAATAGATTTATTCTGAGTAATGAGAAGACTATTCAAATTATGATATTCGTGAAGAAAGAACCGCAATAAATGTAAAAAAGGAACATCTTGAATCCAGCATTGAAGAATTTGAACCAAGATTTCCATATGTATGGGATGAGGTATTAGTATATCTGAGACATAATTTAAATGTGATAATTTGTCCTCTAAAAAGGGAAAAATTGAATGAATTGATTGTAAATTATGATATTTTGGTATTTCTTTTTCTTCGAAATAAGATACTAATCGCAACGAGAATGGAATTTCTACAATAATTGCAAAACTTTCTGATATCATTTGAGAATGAAAATGAGAAAAAAAAAAATTATTGTGGTTGTATCCAACGAATCGATTTTGATTAGAATCATTAACCAAAGAAATCAAAAAATTCTGTTGATAGATTCGAGTAATTAAACGTTTTACAAGTACTAAACTAGATTTATTGTCATAACCAAAAACTTCCACAGGTTCGTAAAAAACCGAACCATTTAACCCATGATTATGAGCAAGTGCATAAATATATTCCTGAAAGAGTAGCGGATATAGGAAGTGTTGTTGCCGAGATCTATCCTTTTCTAAATATCCTTGTAATTCTTCCATTGACTTACATTTTTTCTACTTGAAACAAAAACAGTAGGCATTTCTTGGGTTATCAAATTATACATAGTGCAATATGGTCAGAACAAGGTATGTATTATGTACAAAAAAATATATATACCCCGGAAACAGAAAGTCCAATCAACAGATCTTTTTCCTCTCCCCTTCTATCTAATGGGTTTATCCTCGTTATAATTATTAGAGGTTCAAAAATCTTTTATTTTTGCAACCCGATCGCTCTTTTGACTTTGGAACAAATTCTTTTTGTCAGTATACTGTTTCTTCTACACATTCGTTTCCAATCTATAATAGAGAATAGTTAGGATTTAAAAAAAAATAAAAAAAAAAGAATCAAAGGACCACTCACAGGAGAACCTTTTCCCGCATCAGGCACTAATTTTTTTTAACGTCTAATTAGATGGGGTAATTATTCAAATAAAGAATAGAAGCTCGTTGCTTTTTTTTACCAGAATTGGAGCCGTAGGGCTCTATCCATTTATTCACTAAACCCAACTGTCAATGTGAATTTTTTTTGTCTTCCTCCTACTCCTAAAATAAAAAAAAAATTTTGGAATGATCTGGTAAGGATTGACTCAGAATTCTACTAAAAAAAATAGGAATCTAATAAGAAATTAAGAAATTCCATTTTCTTCTTATTATTACGACATGCTGTTTTTTCCATCCATTACCTTTCAGGATCAGTCGCGGTTTTATAGACTCTACCAATAGTCTGGACGAATTCATTGCTTCATCCAAATGTGTAAAAGATCATAGTCGCACTTAAAAGCCGAGTACTCTACCGTTGAGTTAGCAACCCAGATAAATATGATTTGTAGATACGATCGAAATAAAAAAATAAATAGAATTGCACTGTACAACTACGTCAAAACATTGAACTAACAAGAAATAGAGGAAAGATTTTATGATCAATTCTAAACACCAAAATAGCAAAATGAATGGATGGATCGGATTCAAAAATAAAAAACAACGGATTCCAAATAGAAATATCAAAATTTACAGACCGCCCATTTTCTCAAAATTTTTGATTTTCGTTAAGAAAATACATCTTGCATATGTATAACAGTAAATTCGGCAAACCCATCATTTGACTGAAGTAAAGGAAAACCAAATTAGGGGTCGGAATAAACAGATCCGCTTATCTACGATCGAATTATATTTGTTCGATACAACATTGTCAATATGAATGGAAAACAAATTCAATTTAATTAATAATTAATTAAGTATTGTATTTAAGTATTAAGTAAATCAAATAAGAATTCGTGTTGGATTGGCACAACATAAATAAGAAATTTAGATGAAAAAAAATAAGGAAAAAGTAGAGAAAAAGTATGAATACAACAAGAAAAGAGCAAATTTTGAGTAACTAATTGCCCAAAATAGATACTAGTTACCTTTTCTTTTTTATTTATTAAAAGAAATTTTGTTTTTTTTTTTTCTTTATGAAGGTCTTTCTTTAACTTTAAATAATTCTGCCTTCCTTAAAATATCATGAACAGTTCCTGTAGGTTGAGCACCTTTTTCAAGGAAATAACGAATGGCAGGAACATTTAAATAAGTTTGATTCTGTATCGGATCGTAAAAACCCACTTTTTGAAGATCTCTTCCTTCTCTTCGGGATCGAACATCAATTGCAACGATTCGATAGATCGCTCATTGGGATAGATGTAGATAAATAATACCCCCCCTAGAAACGTATAGGAGGCTTTCTCCTCATACGGCTCGAGAAAAAATGATTCTAATATTTCTGTATATTCTGTATATAATGGCAAATAGATCCATAAAATCATGAAGTCGACTATAATTTGAGTTATAATTTGAGTCGTTTTTTGTTCTTACTTACAGATACAGAAAAAAAGAAATATCATTCGTACTCATAACTCAAGTTGGGCAATTCTGAAAAAGTGCGAAGGTAACTCTTTAGACATTTCTTGAGTCGTCTCTAACCTCTTTTGTTTGTCTCGTCTCGAATCCATTTTTCTTCTTCATTATAATAAAATTAAATAAAATTATTGAGACAATTGAAAATAGTGTTTCCTTGTTCCGGAATCCTTTCTCTTTACTTTGTAAAATCATTAGGTTTAGACATTACTTCGGTGATCCTTATTCCTTTTCAAAATGGCAGCAACATACCTTTTGTTTTTTGTTATTTCTTTCTATGAATAATACGAAAGATTTATTATAATACACTTTTCATTTTAATCGAAAAAGTTTTACCAATTTCGACAAATTTGACTTTTTTATTTTATTTCAAACTTGTTCGAATTTTTACCCTTCGATTTCGATATTGAGGATATATTTACAAAGTTGGTCTAACTTATTAATTGTTACTAACCCTAGATTCTTCCCCCCGAGAAATGAATCAATACTTTTTGTTCGAGCTCCATTATGTACTATTCCTATTTACCAACCCAACACAAATTAGGTTCCTAGCAAGAACAGAACAAACTATGTCGATTCAAGAGCATCTTCATTCCTATAGAAAATGGTGGATGTAAGAATCCACAACGAATCATGTCCTTCAAGTCGCACGTTGCTTTCTACCACATCGTTTCAAACGAAGTTTTACCATAACATTCCTCTGATTAAATTTCGAACCGGTATGGAATTGATTCAATATGGAATCATGAATAGTCATTGGCTCAAATGAAACAGATTTCTAAAAAAGACGAATAAACGCGTTTACTTAAGTCTTATTTACATCTTCAACAGATTGTTCGGGATGATGAATCATAAAAAGGATCATCCCCCCCTTTTTTTTCGAATACATAAATGAAAAAGTAAAGGCCTTTACTTAATAGAATAATAGAATAGATTTTCAATTCCGGAACAAAATAAGTTAGTAACCAAATTATAAGCTATTCCGATGACTCGAAAAGGTCGGAAGTCTCTCTATAATATAGATTTTTCACACTTATTCAAGTACCAAGGGTTCACAAAAATGAAGATTCCAAATTCTTTCTTTCATCTGAAAGAGAAAATCAGAATCAAGAATAAGAGGAATCTAATCTTTTCATATCCATCATATACAACGAACAATTGTTACTGGGAGTAATCATGGATATTTAAAGGATCACAGATCCTTTTGACTTAACCAAGAGAAGGGGCTGCTGTTACTGAAATAGAACAATACAATAATACTACATAATATCTATTATACAGCATACAGACCTATTTTGTTTTACTTCAGATTCAAGAATCTTTCCTCCAATTCCGTAAAAATGGAATATATAAATTTTCATCCATCCAATCATTACATTATATTGATTTCCAATTATTCAATTGAATAAGCTAAAATACAAAAAAAGAAAATGGGATCCAGATCAATTTATTTTTCCTATTTTTTCCTTAGAAGTTTTTAGACGAACGATGAAATGCAATTAATACAAAAAACTACGGAATCTTTAGTCTCCACATAAAGTGTGGAATTGGGATACACCATTGATTTTCTTTAGGCTTTCCTTGGGGAATGGAATAGAAAAAAAGGTTTTTTTCTATTTCAATTAAGAATGCACCATGTGCGAATTCCCATTTCACGGGTATGGAACACAAGGTTTCCCTAAGTAACTAACTTCAATATGAATATGAGTATGAGCATACTCTGAATGGGAATGATCCACCTCCAATTCTTTTTTGAATTCAAAATTCAAAGAAATATTTTGATTTCTACCCGTACATTGAATTCAGAACAAAGAAGGGGTTGGGTCACACATTATATATATCCAATATCCAAGCAAGATTAAACAGAAAATTGTTAAAGAGAAGAATCTTTCGTTTCTGATGGAGACGATCTGGGACGGAAGGATTCGAACCTCCGAATAGCGGGACCAAAACCCGTTGCCTTACCGCTTGGCCACGCCCCATTTAGATTTATATTCGACACTAATAAAGACTAATATTGGTATTGGTCATTCGTCAATCCCAGCCCAAATACATATGAAATACATTGTTGCTAGGATTCAACACATGTAAATATAGAATCACAAAAAATTATTGATCAAATTATTGATCATTACATAAAATTCAATTAAGATATTGTACGAAACTATAATTCCTTGTATTCTCATTTGAGAATGAAAGGAAAGATTTTTGATTTGGGAGAGTTCGAAGAAAAAGAAGGATTTTTTGACCCGCCTTTTTATTTTTCCTTCATAAAAAGAACTCAACCAAAATCCAATTTTCTAATCTACAAGAATGAAATGTTTGTTATGCTTAATATCTTTAGTTTAATCTGTATCTGTCTTAATTCCACCCTTTATTCGAGTAGTTTTTTCTTCGCTAAATTGCCGGAGGCTTATGCCTTTTTCAATCCAATCGTAGATTTTATGCCTGTCATACCTCTACTATTTTTTCTATTAGCTTTTGTTTGGCAAGCTGCTGTAAGTTTTCGATAAAATTTTGAATACTCTGCATAATTCATGATTTATTCGAAAAAATAAATTCTAAAATAAAAATTGATAAGATCAGATAAGTTTTATATTATGAACCCTCGATTCAAAAATAGAAATTCTTGTATATTGAATTGAATGACCGCGGTGAGAAATTTGGATCAACTTATTTCCTCGTTCTTACATTCCAGTAAACAAGGACTTTCGAAGAACCCACAATACCCAATAACGGATATGGCCAAACATTTTTGGTAATGAAGGAATCAGAACCTTTCTTTTCTTAACCTTTCTTTTCTTATTACCTTATTACAAAGTAGAAAGAAATTTGTTGAAAATTACTTTTTTTTTTCAAGATTCAAGAAAAGACTTCATTTTGGGGGTGTTATGCCAAAATAACGTATGTGATAAAAAATAGGCAATCTATTTCCTTTTTCCCCAAAAAAATAATCTTGGAGATTGTGTAATGCTTACTCTCAAACTCTTCGTTTACACAGTAGTGATATTTTTTGTTTCTCTCTTCATCTTCGGATTCTTATCTAACGATCCGGGCCGTAATCCTGGACGTGAGGAATAAAAAATGTTGAGTTTTCTTTATTTTTTTTTTATATTCCATACATTTCACATTTACCTATGATGAAAAAAAAAAGGATCCCATTTTTTCCAATTTGAAAGTCTGAAGTGATCAGAGGGAACGGAGAGAGAGGGATTCGAACCCTCGGTACAAATAACTCGTACAACGGATTAGCAATCTGCCGCTTTAGTCCACTCAGCCATCTCTCCCAATTCAAAATTGCATTTTTTTTATATGATGTGAAGTAAAAAGATTGAAACAAAAAAAACTTCGTTTTCTTTTTTTCATTATTTATTAGTAATAATTTATTATAAGATAGGATAAAGTAACGATAATAATATAAAAATAATAGAAATAATATATTATTCAAATATATTCAAAACAAATTTGAAATTCTATATAAAAATGGATAAGATATCTACGAATTTGATCAGTAATTCAATTTAGATAATGATTCGAAACAGAGATCTTATCCCCGATAGAATAGATATAGACAGAATCCCTTACTTCATTTCTTTAATTTTGTAAGAAAGGTTCATTCCCCCGGCCTGGTTAAGTACTGGCCGGGCCATTACATTATTTCTTTTTTTGTTCTGATAAATCATTTCATAGATCAAACAATTTAATTATGTATGATTTGATATCAAATCAAAAATTCTTGGTTGTTATTGAAGCAACAAAGAAAATGTCTATCCCCAGTCCTATGATAGAAGTGCCATTTCTTAGTGATTAGTATTATTAATACTATACTAATAATAAGAATACTATAGAATAAGAATATGAATATGAAAGAATATTTTTCACATTCTTATCATTCTTATTAAGTATATAAATATAAGTATTTTTTTTCTCAATTTACTTAATTACTAACCGGAAAAGAACACATACATATAACAATTAATATTAAACAATATCAAATAATATTAAACAATATCAAAAATGAAACACACATATGTTATAACATATATAACATAACTCATTTACTTGTTCAAGGGACAAGCTTTATTTTATTTGAACATTTGAAATCCAATTGATCCGATTGATCCCCAAATTCATAGGATCTGGCAGTTGAAGGGGAAGTTGAAAACGAAAAACGAAATGCGGAATTCATCATTTTTATGGTCCATCTTTAATAAATCCCTAGATTCGGAATGTCAGTAATGACTTCTAGCAAATGAAAAAGATGACTTTTCATTTTATTTCATTTTATTATATTAATTATAAATTATATATAATTATATTTAAATATTTAATTATATATATATATATTTAATTTGATTATATATTGTATATATATATATAAATTCTATTTCATTATATTATGAATTAGGATCAAGTATGATCAAGTCAAGTTTTATTTAAATAAGCTGCTTTCTATTCTTCGCCTATTTTTTTTTTTCAAGTACCTCCAGCGGGACGAAGTGCCAACACTAGAATTTTCATGAGTCTGATGCTATCTTAATTGTATCTAATTCCTTTGCTCATTCCTTTGTTCGACAAAAGGTTCATTCATATATAATAATGGAGATATGTAGCGGGTATAGTTTAGTGGTAAAAGTGCGATTCGTTTGATTAATAACTTAAATAGTTAAGGGATCCTTCGGTTTTTTCATATTCCGATCAAGATCAAAAAACTTTATTTCTTAAATTGAAAAGGTTGAATCCTTTTTCCCTCAATAGCATATTTGAGGAAGACTATACATTCTCACGATTTATATCCAAGGGTCAATTCGAAATTGAATACAAAATGGGATTATGGAATCGCGAAGCATAATTTTTATTTATTTCAATTGGATCAAATCTTCCAATTGAATGAGTATGAGTAAAGGATCTATGGATGAAGATACAAAATAAAAGTGTATTTCCAATCGTAACTAGAT